AGAAAATATAGTACCTCCTTATTTTTTTTAGTTTTTTTTTTATAAATTTTTTTTTTATATTCCGGCATAAATTTATTTTTCCACAAAACTTCTTTTGTAGTATCGTAACTGCAATAAAGTTTTACCACCGAGTTCGAAATGATTAATAAGTGTAGATCCCTTTTGCTAAAACACCGAAATAAATAGTTTTTAAAAATGAATTAAAAACCTCTTTCGGTGTTTTAGTATTCCTCGGCTACATACATTACTATATATATACCTAAAACCTATAATATACCAGCTCATCTAGCTGAACCTTCTTGTTTTAATTAAAAAAACCGGAAGCACTCATCTTTGGATGGGTTTCCTACTTATATGCTTTCAGCAGTTATCCACTCCACACATAGCTACCCAGCATTTACCACGGGAATGATAACTGGTAAACCAGAGGTGCGTCCTTTCCGATCCTCTCGTACTGGGAAAGACAACCATCAATGCTTCAACGTTTACACCGGATATGGACCGAACTGTCTCACGACGTTCTGAACCCAGCTCACGTACCACTTTAATGGGCGAACAGCCCAACCCTTGGAACATGCTACTGCTCCAGGTAGTGACGAGCCGACATCGAGGTGCCAAACCTACCCGTCGATGTGAACTCTTGGGGAAGATCAGCCTGTTACCCCTCGAGTAGCTTTTATCCGTTTAGCGATAACCCTTCCACACGGTATTATCGGATCACTAAGACCGACTTTCGTCTCTGTTCGACAAGTAGGTCTCACAGTTAAGCTTACTTTTGCCTTTACACTTAACAACCAATTTTAAAAAATGGTTTAAGAAAACCTTTGTACGCCTCCGTTACTTTTTTGGAGGCCTACGCCCCATATAAACTGTCTACCTAACACTGTCCTTCTTTTTTTTAGTAGAGTTAGGATTTGGATTTTATCAGAGTGGTATCTCATTAATGGTATTTTTACCTCCCACCTATTACTGCACAGAAAAAATACAAATTCAATAATAGGGAACAGTAAAGCTTCAGAGGGTCTTTCTGTCCAGGTGTAAATAGTTTGCATCTTCACAAACATTTTTATTTCACCGAGTCTCTCTCTGAGACAGTACCCAGATCGTTACGCCTTTCATGCAGGTCGGAACTTACCCGACAAGGAATTTCGCTACCTTAGGACCGTCATAGTTACGGCCGCCGTTTACTGGGGCTTTAGTTGTAAGCTTTTTCTGACATCAGATAACCTACTTCTTTAACCTTCCAGCACTGGGCAGGCGTCAGCCCCCATACATGGTCTTACGACTTTGCGGAGACCTGTGTTTTTGTTAAACAGTCGTCTGGGCCTAGTCACTGCAACCTATTTGCATAGGTACTTCTTTTCCCGAAGTTACGAAGTTATTTTGCCGAGTTCCTTAGAGAAGAGTTATCTCGAACCCCTTGGTATATTCTACCTACCCACCTGTGTAAGTTTATGGTACAGATATTTCTTTATTTTATGCATTTTTATTTTAGCTTTTCCAGGAAGCATGACATACATTATTTCTGCATTAAAGCTTGATACTTGGATCTCATCATAAATAATTTGAATCCTTGAACTGATAAAACCATATTTTCAGTTAACTTAGCCTTCTTCGTCCCTAATGAAATACACATTATAATTATATATTATAATAAATAAGAAATAGTACAGGAATATTAACCGGTAATCCATCAACTGCATCTTTCGATCTAATTTTAGGACCTGACTTACCCTATGTGGACAAACCGTGCATAGGAATCCTTAGGTTTTCGGGGCATTGGATTCTCACCAATGTTTAGGTTACTCAAGCCAACATTCTCACTTCTGTATACAAAATATAATAAATACAGAACGCCCCCTTACCGATATATATATCTCACAGTTTCGGCAGATTACTTAGCCCCGTACATTTTCGGTACAAAAACTGCTCTAATAAATCAATCAGTGAGCTATTACGCACTCTTTTAAGGATAGCTGCTTCTGGGCAAACCTACTGATTATCTTTGCATTTTTACCTCCTTCACCACTAAGTAATCATTTTGGGGCCTTAACTAATGATCTGGGCTGTTTCCCTCTCAACAATGAAGCTTATCCCACATTGTCTCACTAGTTGAATTTTTTATCCAGTATTCAGAGTTTGCTTTAATTTGGCTTTTTTTTTTTATTTCCGCATCAAAACAGTGCTTTACCCCTGGAAATATTTTTCAATCAAATCAACCGCTGTACTTAAATACATTTCAGGGGGAACCAGCTAGCTCTAAGTTCGATTGGCATTTCACCGCTAACCACAAATCATCCGTTGATTTTGCAACATCAATCGGTTCGGACCTCCACTTAGTTTTATCTAAGCTTCATCCTGTTCATGGATAGATCACTCAGTTTCGGGTCCATAAGTAGTGACTTTTTTTTTTGCCTTTTTTAGACTTGCTTTCGCTATGGCTCCAGTTATTATAACCTTAACCTTAAGCCATTACTTATGAGTCGCTGGCTCATTCTTCAACAAGCACGCAGTCAGAGATTATTTTTTTTCTCCTCCTACAATTTGATAGCTTGCAATTTCATGTTATTTACTCTCTGCTAGGAGAGATATTTTATTTTACCTTTCCCTCACGGTACTTGTTCACTATCGGTTACCTTTTAATATTTAGCCTTGCAAGGTGGTTCTTGCTGATTCACACAGGATAAACATTTCCCATGTTACTTGGGTTTAAAAAGTTATTATTTTTTATTAAACCCACAACCTCATTTAATTTAAATTAAATGATTTAGGCTATTTCCCGTTTCGCTCACCACTACTAAGGGAATTGACATTTTTTGTCTATTTTCCTCTGGATACTAAGATGTTTCAGTTCTCCAGGTTGTCTCTTACTTGAAATAAAACAAGTAGTTTTAAAGATTACTCTATTCGGGAATTTCTAATAATTTAATCAGAAAATTTCGTTAGTAGTAAACGCCCTTCTTCGTTTATAGGTACCTAGGTATTCGTCACAAGCATATGGTTAGTTTTTTATATTCATTTTTTTTTTATTATGTTATGTTATTGTTTATTATATTATTCCTTTTGGAGGTAATCCAGCCACACCTTCTGATACGGCTACCTTGTTTCGACTTCATTCTAGTCATCAAACTTACCTTTATCATTATAAAATGATTTGGGGTTTGAACAACTTCCAGATTGTGACGGGCGGTATGTGCAAGGTCCGGTGACTTATTCACCGCTGTACTGCTGACCAGCGATTACTAGCGATTTCTACTTCATGTGGGCGAGTTTCAGCCCACAATCCGAACTGAGACTGGGTTTTAGGGTTTGCTTACCTTTACAGGATTGCAACATTTTGTCCCAGCCATTGTAGCACGCGTGTAGCCCAGAGTATAAAGGGCATGATGACTTGGCGTCTTCCCCACCTTCCTCCCATTTAGTCTAATCATTAGGCTGTTTGTTTAGGGTACCAATAATTGGCAACTAAACATGGGAGTTGCGCTCGTTTGGGGACTTAACCCTACGCCTGACAGCACGAGCTGACGACAGCCATGCACCACCTGTGTCTACGTCTTGTAAGACGCACCTTTCTTTTTCAGAAAGATTACGACATCAATCCCTGGTAAGGTTATTCGCTTTGCATCGAATTAAACCACATGCTCCACCGCTTGTGCGAACCCCCGCCAATTCCTTTGAGTTTCATTCTTGCGAACTTACTTCCCAGGCGGAATACTTATTGCGTAAGCTTTAGTACTACTAAACCGCAGTTTAGCATTCCTAAGTATCCATTGTTTACGGCTAGGACTATTGGGGTGTCTAATCCCATTCGCTACCCTAGCTTTCGTTTATCAGTGTCAGTCTTAAACCAACGGGGTGCTTTCGCCGAGTATTGGTGTTCCTTCCAATCTCAACACATTTAACCGCTTCATTGGAAATTCCCCCCGTTTCATTTAAACTCTAGCTTAATAGTTTCAATCGCTTGATCAGAGTTGAGCTCTGAGATTTAACGAAAGACTTGAAAAGCCACCTAAAAAACACTTTACGCCCAATAATTCCGGATAATGCTTGCATCCTCTGTTTTGCCGCGGCTGCTGGCACAGAGTTAGCCGATGCTTATTCTTGAAATACTGTCATTTTTCTTATTTTTTCACAAAAGAAGTTTACAACCCGGAGGCCTTCTGCCTTCACGCAACATTGCCCCGTCAAGCTTTCGCCCATTGCGGAAAATTCCCCACTGCTGCCTCCCGTAGGAGTCTGGGCCGTATCTCAGTCCCAGTGTGACTGATCATCCTCTCAGACCAGTTACTGATCATTGTCTTGGTAAGCTATTACCTCACCAACTAACTAATCAGATATAAGCCTTACCTTCAGTGGATTTTTATCCTTTCACTCCTCAGTTTATATAGTACATTAGCAACTGTTTCCAGCTGTTATTTCCTTCTTAAAGGATAAGTTCTTATATATTTCTCACCCGTTCGCTACTAGAAAATATTTTTTTATTTTCTCGTTCAACTTGCATGTGTCAAGCATGTTGCCAGCATTTATCCTGAGCCAGGATCGAACTCGCTTAGCAAAATATATTTTATTTTTTTTACTTATAGCTTCTATTACAATTACAGATACCATACAATTTTGATTATATGATTGATAATAATTTTTATGATATAGTTATGTTTTTATTAAAATTTTATTAAAATTTAGTATTAAAGATAAATTGATATAATATAACAGATAAGCTAAATTTAACTCATTTTTTTTGTATTAAAATAAATGAGGAGCCATATGAAATTAAAGTTTCATGTATGTTGTTCTGTAAAGTAACAAATTAGTTAACTTAACACACTTAGACCTAAAAAACCTAATTCAGCTCTTCGAAAAGTTGCTAAGGTAGAATTAACTTCTGGTTCTTTGGTTGTTGCATCTATACCTGGTGAAGATCATGATCTACAAACACATTCTCATGTCTTAGTTAGAGGAGGTAGAATTAAAGATTTGCCAGGAGTAAAATATCGTATTATTCGTGGAAACCGTGATGCTGCTGGAGTAGAAAATCGGTTTACAAGCCGTTCTAAATATGGGGTTAAGAAACCTAAATCAAAAAAAAATTAATGATTTTGTTTAAATACAAAAATTATATAAAATAATTTTTGTATTTGTTTGTGATGAAAAAAAAAAAAGGAGGTTAATTAAAAAATTTATGTTAAAGGTAAAGAAACGTCTGGTAAAACCAAAAACTACTTATAAAAAATCTAAAAAAAGATATAATTTAAAATACAAACCTGAGTATAACCCAAAACCTAAGCCTGATCCTATTTATCATAATAGAATTATTAGTTTATTAATTAATAAGATTTTAAAACATGGTAAAAGATCATTGTCTTATAAACTTATTCATCTAACTTTAAATAATATAAAAAATAAAACAGAATTAAATCCTTTATTAATTTTAAGACAAGCAATTAATAAATTAACTCCATCACTTGTATTAAGACCTAAACGCGGTCGTAGGAAGAATAAAATGGCAAAAATGGCTAGAATAAGTCTTCCAGTTCAATATTTTAAGTCAAAAGCAATAAAACTGGCTATATATTGGTTGATTTTATCAGCAAAAGAGCGTAATGATAAAAATATAATTGATAAATTAAGTTATGAATTAATAGAAGCTTCTAAGAATAAAGGAAAGGCTATACGCAAGAAAGAAGAATATATGAAAATAGCGGAAGAAAATAAAATTTACGTCTTTCGTAAGAAAGAATTTGTTTAAAATTTATTTTTATATTATGAAATCCGAAAGTAGAGTTTTTAGTTCTTCTGGAAAAATCCATCCTTTTTCCAATAACATATTAATTATTTTTTCAAATAAAATTTTATTTTTATATATTAATGTATGCATATACAAAATAGTTTCGTATATAAACAGATAACATGAATCATAATTATTGTTATTGTAAATTGCTGCTTTATTTTTATTTAAATTTTCAATAATAGTTTTTAAAGATTCTTTTATTTCTAAATTTTCATTTTCATCATCAAAAATATAAGTATAAATCAAATTCTTATCAATACGTTTTTTAATATGTTTATGTTGTTTTTTTTTATTTAATATTAACAGTTTTTCATTTAAATCTTCTTCCATATTAATATTATCATTATTTAAACATTCATTTTCAATAAAATAATTCCAATTTTTTTGTGTATACTTTATTTTTTTTTTGTTAATAACATAATTTAAATTATAATGTATATTTATTAATTCTGATATATTAGTACCAATTAAAATATTTTTTTCTATTTCTAAGAAAGCATAAAATAAGTTAAAATTATGAAAATTATATCTAGGCAAAAATAATAAATTATCTTCTTCAAACTGATTCCAAATTTTATTAACAACAAATCCAGCAGAACATTTTAAAATATAAAAACATAAATTTATTTTTTTAATATTTGTAAAAATATTAAAATAATTTTTATAAAAGTAATCTTTAGTTAAAACATTCGAATTTAATGAAAGAGGATCATTTAAAGGTGAATAATTGAGCTTAAATTGAATAACTGCTTGACCTATTTTATATAATAAGAAAGATTTGTTAATTTCATATTTGTTTTTGTAAATATGTAATTGTCTATGTCTAGAGAACTTAATTACATTGTCATCTATATAAATATTTTTACGTATAATACTAATTGCAATAGTTTCATTTGAAAGGGTTAAAAGATCTCGTATTCCTTTACTATTTGCAAATTCTTTATTATTATTAATTTCTTCTTTATTTAATATATTTTGTAAATAAAAACCTCTTGAAGTTAATAAAGTAAAAAAATATTTTTTTTGTTTTAATATAGTATCAGGTTCTTTTATTTTTAAACATTTATTGAAACGATCAGGTGTTATAAGAATAGGATCAACTTTTTTTATATTATTAGTTGATGCAATAAAAATAATTTCTTTAAATGAAGAGATATAATTTATTAATGTTCCTAAATAAATATAATCTAATGGATCTTTATATATGCATAATTTTTGAATATCAGGAATATAAATTGTGCATGGAGATAATGTTTTTATTAATTCTAATTGAAAAATTATACTAAATTGTTCATCTCTATTATTTATTATTAATTTATCCAACATACTATGTTCATCAAGATCTGTTTGAACAAAATAATTTTTAGTAAAATTATTAAAATAATCTAATTCTATGACATTTTTTTTATGTCTATATCTTTTGTGTTTAAACTCATATTTATAAATAAAACGGCGATGTTGTTTAAATTGAGGATTATAATAAGGGGTAAGAGTAACAAAAGGAAAACAAGAATCTTTAATTAGATTGTTTTTTATTAATGTAAATTCTTTTTCTTCACTATCTATGACCAATGTATTTCTACTTTTATCAGGAATGAATGATAATGTAAAAGGAAAAGTATTATACTTATATTTATTACAATAATAAATTGAATTAAAATTTGCATAATGATTAGCCAAAACTATATGCTTATTAATTAATTTATAATCATCAACATAAATGTCTTTATGATTAATTTTATTATGTAAATAGATATATCCGTATTGTTGTTCTAATTTTTTTTTTTTGAAAAATAATTTCTTATTAAAATTAAATGTATTTTTATTAGATGTAATAAATTTAATTATAAATTTTTTTTCTCTATCAAAAATAAAATAGCTATTAGAAATCCAAGATATTATATTTTCATAAATAACATCTTTTTTAATTCTTATTTTATTTTTATTTATTTTTTTATTGAAAAAAATAGAATGAATTTCTTTACCTTTTGAACTAATAAATATTATATTTTTATATAGTATAATTTGATCTAATATATTATATATTAAGTTTATAAAACTATATAAAATATATTTAAATGAGAATAAACTGTATTTTATAATGTATTTTATATTAAGAGATTTTATTGATTTTATTAATATTATAACAAAATAAAAAATTCTTTTAATTATATTAATTAATATATTTGTATTTTCTTTTGAATAGGTAAATCTAATATGATTAGATAATATATCCATTTCTTTTACATATGATGGAAGTATTAAATAATTTAATATTTTTGTTTGTTTACATAATTCATTTGAGTTTTCAACAATACCAAAAACATATTTAAAACACATGCATATGTTGCATACAATTATGATACAAATACATGAACGTATTTGTAGAGGTCCATATTTATAATTATTTTTTTCGTTTTCGTATATTGTTGCTATTTTCATCAATACTAATGAAACATTTTTTTTAGAAAAAATATTATTAATTTTAATTTTTTTACCAATAAAAGTTCTAATATTTTTAATTTGAGCAAAAATTATTATATTTTCTTCGTCTAGTTTGCAAATAAATCCATAGATATAATGTAATAATACATTAAATTTATAATGAATATAAGGGTAAATAAGTTTAATAAAAATATCTAACTTTAATATTTTTGTCTCAATAAAGATATTTAGTAACTTATTTAAATCTTTAAAAAAATCTTTTATGAATTCAATATATTTACTATATTTAGTTGAATTAAAAAATGGAGTAAAAAATAATAATATTTCATCATTATTAAAATTATTAAAAAAATTTTTAAATATTGTTTTTTTCTTAAATAAAATATTTATAGTTTCTTCTAAATATTTTATTCTTTCTTTGTTTTTTTTAATTTCTTCAATATAATTAAAATTATCCTCAAAAGGTATTTTTTCAAAAAAATTTTCATAGATGTAAGTAGGATTTTTAAATTCATGTTTTTGATCTACATTTTTTGCAAACTGTGAAACAATATCAATATTTTTATCTGAATTTTCACTTTTAATTGATTTATATATTTTATATTCATCAAACTTAAATTTAATATTTTCATTTTCAAGTTGTGAATATATGTTATCAAATTTATTATACGAATATGATATTAAAAGATTTTTTTGTTGAGCTATTGATAATTGTAATAATTTATATTTTTTTTGTCCAAATTTTTTAATTAAAATTGTTGGAATAAAGTTCTTAAAATCAATTATTTGTTTTTTGTTTAATTTTTTTTTATCAAAAATTATAAATTCTTCGATAAATTGTTTATAATAATTATAATTACTAGGGATTTTTTGTGAATTAAAATAAAAAAAGCTTTTATTATAATTTGATATTTTTGAAAGATTGCTATTATACAATAAAAATGAAGAAACTAATGATATTTTGTTAAAACGTTTTGAAAAACATGGTAATATAAGATTATTGTTATTGTTAAAATGAAAAAAGTATTTTTTTAATTTTAAATGAATATTAAATTCTTGAATTTTTTTACAATTTAATAAATAAACATTTATTTTTTTTGGAATAGATTTTTTTATAGAAAATTTATTATATCTAATTACGTTTTCAATTATAACATTATGATCATAATTTGATAGTATAAAAAGGTATAATTTTTTTATATAATAAAATAAAAAATCAAATATGTATATTATGGTATATTCATAAATCATACCTAATTGTTTAATAAAATTGCTATTACACATTATTATTAACATTTTAACAAAATTACTATTATACATTATTCTGAGCATATTTATGTTTATATTATATAAGTTTTTTTCATACAAGTTTTTTTTTAATTTTACCTTGGTATGAGTATGATATTTACGATTTTTAAAATATGATATTTTTTTTTTATAGTATAGGATTATTTTTTTTTTTATATAAAAAATATCATCAATAAAATTTAAGCATTTATAATAAATGTAATCTTTGTTTTTATAGTAATACATTTTTATATGATAAATCTCATCTTTTATATGATAAATCTCATCTTTTATATAATAAATATCATTAATGATATTTAAATTAAATGAAAATTTTAATTCTTTTTTTGAAATAAAATTAGTAGTGTTAGTTAGAAATAACACTATATAATTAAATTGTTCAATAAACTGATTTAAATTATTGTTGTTTAATTTTATTTTTTTTTTATATTTAAATTTAAAAAAAGATAATTTATTAAATAAATTATTTTTATAACCGGAAAAACTATTTGTAATTTTTGTTTCTATTGTTAATGGTAATGAGAAATTTAATAAAATTTCAGACCATTTAATATAAAAATTTTTTGTTATTGTACTTATATTTTGTCGATATTTTGAATATTCTTCTATTACATTATAAAAACAATTATTATTAGTTCTGTCAATATATATATCAAGAAATCTAGTTGATATTGAAGAAAAAGAATTTTTTTTTCTTTTTTTTTCTGTCAATTTTTCTTTTATCAAGTCATAAAGGACTCCAAATTTTAAAGTAAAATAAGTTTTATTATCTGTTACAGCAATAAAAAAATATGATTGATAATAATCTATCCAACCCCAAATATCATGTGCTAAATTTATACCAATATAAACACCTCTATGAACATTAGTTAAACCTCGTTCTACATCATAAGAAAAGCACTTTGGTTCAACAAAATCTGTTCTACAATCATAAATTTTTTTATCTAATTTTATTTCTATAGGAAATTTTATTTTATTTTTTTCAATATTATAAGAAATTTCATTTATAAATTTCTTTGAAAAATCTTCTTTTTGAAAAAATTCATTTATGCGTTTAATTTGCTCTTCTCTATTTATACGGTTAAGTTCTTCTTCTTTACTTATTATTGATTTATAATTTGTATCAATTTTTTTAATTTTAAGTGGAAGAAGTAAATTTCTGATCTGATTTACATGTTTATATGCATATTCACGATTTACACAAATAAACACAGACAAATACATTAATATTATAATAAAAATATTTTTAAATTCAATTGAATTTAAAAATTTAACTATTTTGTTTGTTGAAATTGAAATGAAGTTTTTATATATTTTTAATTCTCTTAGTACTTCTTTAATTTCATTTAATATTTTTTTCATATATTTTATTTGTTTACTCCTTAGTTTTTTATTTTTTTTTTATTGCATCTCGCATCCATGGCTGATTGGTAAAAGCGCCCAACTCATAATTGGATTTTAGCAGGTTCAATTCCTGTTGGATGCATTTTAATTTATATAATAATTTGTTATTATTATTATATAGTTAATATTATATATTGTATAAAAATAATATGTAGATAATTTTTACATTTATTTATATGATAATCTTTACTTTATTAGTACACCTATTGATTATATGACAATTTTCATAAAGTTTTCATATATATGTATTGTAAGTTTAAAATATAATAAAATAAAAAAAAGGAGGACAATGTAATATATGCTAGAATATAAAAATAATTTAACTAAAAAACGAAAAAATTTAACTTATGGTTATAATTTTAAAAAGGGTAGAAATTCCAGAGGAATTATTACAATACGTCATAGGGGAGGAGGACATAAACATTTATATAGAAAAATAGATTTCAATTATAATAAAAGAGAAATTAGTACAATTTTAACAATTGAACGTGATCCAAATAGAAATGCAAATATATGTTTAGTTTATTCAGAAAATTTAAATAAATACAGATATATCTTACATACTCAGGGAGTTAATATAGGAAATACAATTATTTCAGATTATAATGTACCAGTATCTATTGGAAATACTCTAATTATAAAACATTTATCTTTAGGAACAATTATACATAATATAGGTGGTAAAATTGCTCGTGCTGCTGGTACTGCAGCAAAACTTGTTATAAAACAAAATAAAATAGGTATACTAAAATTACCATCTGGTAAATTAAAAACAATTTCATTAAATTGTTTTGGTACGATAGGACAAGTCAGTAATTTAAAAATAAAGAATAATATATTTAAAAAAGCAGGTGAAAAACGTTGGATAGGTCAGCGTCCTAGAGTAAGGGGACTTGCTATGAATCCTGTAGATCATCCTCATGGCGGAGGTGAAGGAAAAACTTCAATAGGTAGAAAATATCCTTTAACTCCCTGGGGTTATCCTGTTTTTGGAAAAAAACGAAGAAAATGTCTTAAATTAAAATAACTTTATGCTATTATGCTTATGTTTTTTTTTATCTATTTCTATCTATGTGATTTATATTAATTATGTTATAATTAATTATAATGTTATATAATATTTTTTTTTTTACCCATATCAATTGCATTAAAGAATTTTTTTAAAACAAATAAGACTGATAATTCAGATTCAGTATTAATAGGAACAAAAATATCTGCTAAATCCGAATAAAGATAATAACGAGCATTTGCACAACATATCGTATATATACTTAAGTCAGAACATTCTTTAATAATTTTATTTATACATGAATTATTTGCATTATCAATAATAAGTATGGCAATATTAGGTGTGCATTTCATGGATTTAACACCTTTCAAGTTTCGTTCGAATCTTTTAAATTTTTTTATTTTTTTATTTTGAATTTTTTTAGAATAATGATTTATTTTCATATCTATATCACAATTCCAATTTTGTAGTTTGTAAAGATTACTTTCAGTTGTAGACCAATTTGTTAAAAATCCACTTAACCATTTTTTAACAACATAATGAGAATTAGTTTTTTCTGAAAATTCTATTACCAGTTCTTCAAGATCTTCATGCCCAATACCTACAAATAAAATATTTTTACTTTTACTTGACATATTAAAAAGCAAATCACAAGCTAATGATAATGTAAGGATTATTTTATTTGGATTTATTATAAATTTTTTTTTTTCAGAATAATAAAAAAGATATGGATTTCTTTTTTTTTCTTTATCTTTATATGGTTCTTCATCAGATTTAAGGTCAAAATCAGTTACTCCATTTTTAAATATACTTTTTAACTTAATATTCCATCTATTTTCATTCATATTCATAGTGTATTTATTGTTTTTTTTTCATAATGTATGTAATGTGTTGTTGTAAATCTTTGTTTTTTATTTTATAGAGATAATATATATTTTGCTATAATGCTAAAATTATATAAATAAAGAGAATACAAAAAAAATAAAATATAAAAAAATAACAATAAGTAAAGATATAAAAAATTATTACAGATAGGATATAAAAATATCCTACTCCCCTCTATTTATAAAAATATAGAGGGGAACCCCTAAGGGAATTTGAATCCCTGTTATCTCCTTGAAAAAGAGATGTCCTGGCCTACTAGACGATAGGGGCCTGGGCGAAGATGGGATTTGAACCCATGTCTCAAGATTATGAGCCTTGTGAGTTACCAGATTACTCTACTTCGCTATAATATATACGTTTTATATAAAACATATATATATATTTATTTACCAATTTGATTTTTTTGTACCGGGTAACAAACATAAATTAAATTTTTCATATAAAATATGTCTTGATTGTCCAAAATCTCTATAACAACTTCTAGAACGACCTGTTAATAAACAACGATTTCTTAATCGTATATGTAAGCTATTACGTGGAAAATCTTCTAACTTTTTGTATAGTATATTTTTTTCTTGTAATGATATTTCTTTTTGTATTTTTTTATTTAAAAATTTACGAGCTAAATAGTATTTTTTTTCTAAGTTTTGTTTTTTATTTTCTCGACGTATTATACTTTTTTTTGCCATGTTATTTTTATTAAATTTTTAAATTAGAATAATATTCAATAATTTTTAAGTTGTTACTTTTTAATGATATCCATTTTTTTTTGTTAAATTTTGTTTTATAAACTGAATAAATTTTTTTTTCTGGTTTTAAAACAGTAATTTTATCATTTGGATTACAACAAAAATTAGGAATATTAATTAATTTATTATTAACTAAAATGTTTTTATGATTTATGTATTGATGTGCTTCAAAGATTGTTTTACATATATTTAGTTTTAAAATAATATAATCTAAACGCATTGAAAGTAATTTTAATAAAATTTTACTCGTAGGTCCTTTATACTTTTTTGAAATATAAATATATTTACGTAATTTTTCTTCACTAATTCCATAATAAAAACGTAATTTTTGTTTTTCTTCTAGACGTATATAATATTGAGATTTTTCTTTTTTAATTTTTTTTTTTATTTGTTTTTCATTTTTTTTAATACCGAAACGTATTAGCTTTTTAAAAATTGGTTCATTATAATGTGATAACATTTTATAATATATGACTATGAAATATGACTATTCCACTCAAAAATTTTTATTATTAAAAATTTTTGATTTGAATTTGATAATATAAAATAATGAATAACAATAATATTGATATTAAAAAAATAAATTTTATTTGTACAGAATTTATTAAAGATAATAGTGATATTACTGAACTAAATAATTTTATAATATTTTTTGATTTTAAAAATGAAGAAAATTTTGTTGAAACTTCAGATGAATTAAGTTTAAAATATTATTTAAAATTTAATTGTGTTAATGAAATAAATTATAATTGGGGTATAAATATTGCTAATTATTTAGATTTTAAAATATATGACAATATAACTTTTTTTAGTTTTATTATTTCTATTGATCCAAGTACTATTGCTCCTGGAATGAAATTTAAACATTTATGGATATTGTGTGATAATTGTGAAGATTTAAATTATAAAAAAAATTGTAGAGAAAATTTTTTTGTTTGTGAAACATGTGGAATACATTTAAAAATAAATAGTTGGGAGCGAATAAACTTATTACTTGATCAAAAAACTTGGAATCCATTTAAAGAAGATGAAAATTTATTTGTTGTAGATCCTATTGATTTTGATTTAAATTTCTATGAAGAAAAACCTATACCAGAAGAAGTAATTTTAACAATAAAAGACGTAATTAAACAATTAGAATTAACTAAAGAAACAATAAAAGAAATGGAATTTGATACAGAAATACTAAAAAGATTAGGATATGAAGATGAGTTTTTTACAAATAAAACTGAAAAATTAAATGAAACGGAATTAAAAGAAAAAATTATATATAAAAAAAATGATAACAACTATGAATCAGATACAGATATTAATAATACTAATCCATATGATGCCTATAACTATTATCCATATTTTGATGATTTTGATGATTATATGGATGATCTTATGTATTATGTAAGAAACACAGGTTTAACTGAAGCTGTACAAACTGGTATAGGTAAATTAAATGGTGTTCTTGTTGCAATTGGATTTATGGATTTTGAATTTATTGGTGGAAGTATGGGTTCAGTTGTTGGTGAAAAATTAACTCGTTTAATTGAATATGCTGAAAAAAAATCTTTACCTATTATTATAATCTGTGCTTCTGGTGGAGCACGAATTCAAGAAGGAATTTTAAGTTTAATGCAAATGGCAAAGATATCTTCTGCTTTATATTCTTATCAATCTAAAAAAAATTCATTATATATTTCCATATTGACATCACCTACAACAGGTGGTGTTACAGCCAGCTTTGGTATGCTTGGTGATATAATTATAGCTGAGCCTGATGCATATATTGCTTTTGCAGGTAAAAGAGTAATTGAAGAAACATTAAAAATTGAAGTTCCTGAGGGTTTACAAGAATCAAATTATTTATTTGAAAAAGGTTCTTGTGATTTATTGGTACCTCGTAATCTATTAAAATATACTATTAGTGAATTATTTAAACTACATGGAATTTATCCAACAAATTAATTAATGTTATATTAAATTAGTTTAATATAACATTAACAAATACACATTTAATTTATTAGCATTTTAAAAAATAATGAATAAAAAAAAAATAACAATAAAACAATATAATAGAAATAGTAGAAAATTAATAAACAAAAATTTAATATACGAAGAAGAAGAAAAAAAAAAAAAAAAAGAAAAAAGAAGATTCATTATAAAACTTCGTTCATTATCAAAAGATGAAATAGATTATAAAAATATAAATATCCTAAAGAAATTTTTAACTAAAAAAAGAAAAATTGCACGTATAACAACAACAAAATTAATATTAAAACAACAACAATTAATTGCTATTGAAATAAAAAAAGCACGTATTTTATCCTTGTTACCTTATAAATTTAAAATTCTAAATCCAATATATAATGAAATAATAAAAACATAAATAAAAAAAAATTAGCTTTTTTAACTTTCCTGATTACCATATAATAACTATATGAAGTAGTTTTAATCGTTTTTATGTTTAATAAAGAAATACATAGAGGTTTTTTTTATATGCCGGAGTTTTTTACTAAAAAATAATTTGTATTATATATATTTTTATTAAGACTCTTTTTATCATAATCTATTTTTGTTATGACTAACGACAAATTAAAAATAAATTTGTTTTTTTTTTTAACCTAACCTTATTAATATGTATTTTAAATATTATTTTTCCGCTTATTGAATAAAAAATTATTTTTTTTTTCAATGGAATTTAAATTAATCATAAATTTTATATTTATTTAATACACTATTGTATTTTTTTTTAACGAGTCACACATACAATCTTCGACATTTTCCTTGACGTTGTGGGCATCCTTTAAGAGCAAATGTATACTTTTTTTTTTTAATTTTAATTAATTGTTTTTTTTTTTTTAAAAGCTGTTTTATATTTATCATAATTTAACTTTGTATAATATTTATATTATTATTAAATATATATAAATTTTATAATAAAAATTATACATTACTGAACACCTTGCATGGTAGGTTCAGATAAAATCATAACCAATGATATATTTTATTTTTATTTATTTTTAATTTTATTTAAGATAATTTTTAGTATATTTACGTAAAAAAATAAAAATTTTATTTTTTATGTAATTTTAATAATTTTTATACTCTTCTTCGATAAGGAGATCTACAACCATTATAAGGCAATTCATTCATGTCATATATTTTTAATATAGTTATATTTTTATTTTTTAAAACTCTTAAAACAGCCTCTTTTCCAATACCAGGTCCTTTTACAATTAATTTAGCAGACTTCATTTGTATTTTTTGAAGTGCTTTTTCTGTCATTGTATAAGCTGCAAAAGGCGTACCTTTTTTTGTATGTTTAAACCCATAAATACCTGTGGAAGTTACATATAGTACTTTACCTTTATTATTACTAATTGTTAAAATTGTATTATTATAACTAGATTGAATATTAATAATACCTAAATCTATATAAATAATTAATCTACGTTTACGAAGACTACTCATTACTTTTTTATCTTTATTCATTTTTGTTTTTGTTTATGTTTTGGATTATTACAAATTACTAAAATTCTCTTTTTCCTTCTAATTAATTTACATTTTTTACAAATTTTTCTAATTGAAGATCTAGTTTTCATAATATTTACCACAAGCTTAATAAAATTTCACCTCCTATTTTTTTCAAACGAGCATCTTTATCGGTCATTATACCACAAGAAGTAGAAAGTATGATAATACCCATACCGTCTAAAATTTTAGGTATATTATGTTTCTTTACGTAAATTTTTTTATAAGAATGACTTAAATTTTTTAAATATATATTTTTTTTTTCTTTAAGCATCAAACTTATAAAAACTTTTTTATTTTCTTGATGATATCTAGTATTTTTTATAAATCCCTCTTTAAATAGTATTTTTACAAAATCTTTTGAAAATTTAGTATAAGGTATACGAACTATCTTTTTTTTTGCAATATATGCATTTCTAATTTTAGTTATTATATCCTTAATGTTGTTACTCATTTGATTATATATTTTATATTTTACAATATTGCAGAGGATAATGAAATTAATTTTGTAAATTTTAATCGTCTTAATTCTTGAGTAATTACACCAAAAATGCGTGTGCATTTTGGGTTATTATATTTATCAATTATAACAGCTGCATTATCATTAAATTTTAATGTAATACCAGAATTACGTTTTATTTCTTTACGCGTACGCACAATAACAGCCCTCACTATTTCTGATTTTTCTATAGGTTTATTATGGACTGCTTCTTTAACTACTGAAATAATAATATCACCAATATATGCACAATTACCACCTTGACTAATTCCTAACTTATTTATACACATTAGTTTACGAGCACCACTATTGTCTATTACAGATATGTAAGTTTGTCTTTGAATCATATTTTAATTACTATTTTTTTTTATAAATTTTGTTTTTATAGGCATCTTTGATGACGATATCTTAAAAGCTGATTGTGCAGCAATTTCAGATACATTTGAAATTTCATAAATTATTTGTCCAGGTCTTAAAACAAATATCCAAGAATGTGTATCCCCTTTTCCTGAACCCATTCTTGTTCCTATTGATCGTAAAGTAATTGGTTTATCAGGAAATATACGTATCCATATCTTACCTTCACGTTTTAAATATCGTGTTATTGCTCGTCGTCCAGATTCAATTTGTTGAGTCGTAATCCAAGCACATTCTTTTGCTTTTAAAGCATATTTACCAAAGCAAATATTATTTCCACAACAAGCTGTACCTTTCATACGACCTCTATGTTGTTTATTAAATTTTATTTTTTGTTTTCTTTTCATTATATGTTATATATGCATTAGGATATAACAAATATATCATTATTTAACTTTTTATTTTTATTTCCAATTGTTAACTTATCAACAATTAATTTAAATACATTATAAATAATGTCATTAAATTTTGGTATTGGTAAACAAAATCCCTCATCATCAATTTTTGGTTTTGGTCCTTTTATAACACCACTTAGTAGTGCGCCATTTCCATCATCATCCAGATCTAATCTTTTCCTTTTTGGTTCATTTCCTTTACCTTTTGCTCCATTATCATCTGATCCTTGATTATGTGATCCATTATCATTTGGTCCTTTATCTTTTGGTCCTTTGTCTTTTTTTGGTCCTAATCCTTTATCATCATCTGATCCTGGTCCTTTATCATTATCATCTGGTCCTTTATCATAAAATCTATCATCAAATTCATTATCATCAAATTCATTTGTACCAAAGAAAAAGTGATTTTTTACACTATCACCATATTTTTTAAGATACAATTTTTCCTTTTCGTACAATAACTTATACTTATACTTATATTTATATTTGTTTTTATATTTTTCTTCGTATTTGTTAAAATTAGAATTGTAAAAATTACAAGAATCATTGTACTTCTTAACTTTTTCATTATAATTATCAATTAAATTTGACTGATAAGCACATAATTCTGGATGCTTAGTTAATTCACACAATTTTGACTGGTTTGTTTCAGAATAATCATACAATTCAGAATCAGAATTTGTCGTAGGTAAACGACTTAACAAAGAGTAATAAATCAAATTAGAAGTTCGATTAGTAAAATTATTACAATAAGGGCATGGACATATGTCACATGATTTAATAATATCTTGTCCATACTCGTATAATTCTAAATATAATTTTTTATTATTTTTCATATATTTTATATTTTATTTGACTCCTTAGTTTTTTTTTATTAAAAAAAAAAAAAAAATATTATGATTATAATCACGTCATTCATCATTCATTGGGTAAATAAACAAAATAAAGTTAAAGTTTATGTAATATAATTATCAAAAAATAAAATATAAGTTAAAATAAAAAAAAAATTATAGTTTTTAATCTCTATCTATATATTCACTTATCAAATAATCTATAAGCATTATTATTATCATACATGTTATAATTTTCATATTATTTTATTATATTTATTTACAGTATTGGTGATTTTGTTGAATAGTCAATAATTCCGGTTAAAGTAACTTATAGCTTCATATAAAATTTTTACGCTAAAATCCAAACTTTTATACCTATCATGCCACATCTCGTTTTAATGGATTTAGAATAATAATTTATATTTGTTCTAAGTGTTTGTATAGGTATAAGTCCTTCTCTATCCCAAGTAATATATGCTCTTTCTCTACGAAATATACGTCCTTTTAGTTGTATTTGTATACCTTTTATAGTTGTTTTTTTTTTAATTAGTTCAAAAATAGTATTAATTATTTTATTAAAAGAAATTTTATTTTTTAATTGTAATTCGATATATCGTGTAATAAAATTAGAATTTGCATAAGGGTTTTTTAACCTTACAAGAGTTATATAAAATTTTATATTTTTAGGTTTAATAAAATTATAAATAGTTTCATATAATTTTAATTTAATATTAAAACCTTTTACTTTTTTTACTCTTAAATTAGTAAAAATTCTTATTTTTATATTAATTAAATTAATTTTTTTTTTTATTTTTATACTTTCAATTATGTTAGTTGAATTATAATTTTTTTTAAAAAAATTAATGATACAATTTCGTAGTTTTTCATCTTCTTTTATATTTAAAGGATATCTATTTTTACTATTAAACCAAAAAGAATTGTAATTTTCATGAATACCAAGGCGTATTCCTGCCGAGTTTGCTTTTTGTCCCATTTATTTTCGTTTTGCTTTGCTAAATGTTTTTTTTTTTGAAAAATATCGTTTAGGTTTAGTACGTCTTTTTGAAGTAGGTTTATAAGGAGCAGAAGTTAGTTTATAACTTTTTTTTTTTTTAATGAAAGTTTTCTTTTTTTTTTTTTCTTTATGACTTAAAAATTTTAATGTAGGTACAAATTCTCCAATTTTATGACCTACCATAAACTTTGTTAAACGTAGATTTCGATAAAATCTTCCATTATATATGGAAAATATACGACCAATCATATTTGGTATAATAGTTGAAGATCTAGACCAAGTCTTTATTGTTTTATCTTTTTTTCTATCAACTTTTGTAAGTTTGTCAAGTATATGACTATGTATGAAAATATTATCTTTCATTTTATTTATGATTTTTATTATTACGAATATACATTCGTATTCTTAATATATTAAATCTACTACCATCATTAGTATTAAACCAATAACGATTTATACAAGCTAGATCTTCCAACATAAAACTAGGCCAAAGATATTTTTTAAAATTACAAATATCTTTTGAATTATTATAATAAACATATCTTTTTACATTACGTATAAACTCATCATCATCATTAAATAATAGTGACGATAAGTTGCTATTATATAAATTAAAATTGGTTTTAATTCTCCACTCTCTGCAATGATTAACCGACAAAAGTTTTTCTGGAATAAAACATAGATCTAAATCTCTATTTAAAAATTCAGTAGTAAAAGAAAGAGAAATAAGTTGATGTATATAAAAATATTTTAATTTTAGATGATTTAGCTTTTTATATTTAGGTATAAAAATTCTATGTGTTTCAAATAAATCTCGTTCTTTTATTTCTTGTAAAGTCATATTATTTAGACCCAATAAATATAAATCTATTTCTTTTTTTTTTAGTGCAGAATAAAACATATCCGTATAACTCATGTCTTTAATATATGCTTCTTTATTTATTAAACGAAGTAAGAGACTATATGTTTTTATATTATCTATCATTCTTTTTTTTATTAACTTATATCTTGTTTGTAATTGATAAAGAGTCCATTTATCAAAAAAATCGTCCCATTCTTTTTTTTGCTTATCCTTCTCACTTAAATTAATTAAATTTTTCTCATCTTCTTTTTCTTTTTCTTTAATTTCAATAAGATTATTCTCAATAATTCTATTTTCTTCTACAGTATATAAAGTATCTAAGTCAAAACATGGTTTAATCTCTGTTAAACAATATTTTTTTTGTAATGATACAAGACGATCATGTTCTTTTATATCATTTACATTATCTATATAGTATTTTAGATTAGCTAAGTAATTATCATTTCTATTTAGATAGCTTATAGCTAATTTTGAATATTCATATATTTTATGTTTTTTATGATTATATGGTAAAGGTATTTTTTTTATGTTAAATTGATTGCTGTTTAATAAATCGTTCCATGTATAAAAAGATATTTTATTAGTGTTTTGTTGTATAATTTTGTAAAGTACATAGGCTTGAGATAAAGACTGTTCGTTATTTTTGTCCCTAACAAATTTGAAATTTATTTTATATATAATATTTTTTTCATTACTTTTGTTTATTTGATAAATACATTTATTTAAAATTTTTATAATAAATTTATTTAAACATATAATGTTCTCAATAATTTTTTTTTTAATAAAATTAGTTTTTTTTTTCAAAACAAAAAATATTAAATTTTGAGTTTTAAACTTAATTCTTTTAATTTTTCTTTTTATTAAATTATTAATATTAGTATTATTAATTAGTTTAATATCAGGAGTTATTTTTTTTAGTAAGCGAATCTTCTCATCTAATTTAATAATGTGTGTTTCTATATTATATTCTTCTTCATTTTTTTTATATAAATCTTGTTTATTTTTTTTTATTTCTATAATTATATCTAATATTTTTTTAATTGCATTTTTAATATTGTAAAGTATACTTTTTATATATCGGATTATTCTATTTAATTTTTTATTAATATATCTAAATATAGGTTTAAAAAAATAAGATTTTTCAATCATCGGCTTACCATATGGTATTTTAGTTTTATTACCTAAAAATGTTAAGAAAAAAGGTTTACGTTTTTTATATTTAGAACTTCTCCAAGGTTTCAATTTAAAAGGAAATAAAACTTTTATTTGCATACCTTCGGTTTGCCATTGTTTTGGAAATTCTGTTTTTGATAATTGAACTCCATTAAAAGTGCATTTAATATGTAATTCTTTATCCAACTCCTTAAAATCTTCATAAAATTCTGGAGATTGTAAGAGAAGTAAACGACCCAAATTTTTAACTATTATTAATGAAGGCAATATAATATTTTTCCTTAAACGTGAATGCATCATTAATATAGTTCCACGTAACATATGTGAAATTGGAAAAGCATCCCAAAGTTTTGCCTGATAATTACCAATTGGATCGGTTTCTTTATATATATCTTTTTTAATTATCAAAACTTTTTTTTTTTTTAATTTATTTAATATATTTATTGGCCAACTAAAAAATACCAATTTTAACTTTTTATAATTTTTAGCTGCAAATAACGGTGAATAAATAGTTTCTTGAAACAAATGATAAACACAAACTTTACGTCTCTTAGTTCGCATTGCTCCTCTTATTACATTTTTACGAGAATCAGGTTGCGTTACGTAACGTAGAAAAACCGACTCTTCAATTTGTTCTTTTTCCTTACCAGTTTTTTTGTCTTTCTTAATGGATCTAGTTTTAAGAGCAACAACACGTTTTAATTTTCTAGATCTTACACCAGGTTGAAAACCACTTAAACCAGCTGCAGAAAAATGTGCTTCAGAAACTAACTTATATAACCATTTTGGAAGTTTTTTTTTTTCAAAAAAATATTTTTTCCGTAAATGTTTTATTTCCCTAAAAGTGTTTATATCATCATATAGAATTTTTAAAAAACTGGAAAATGAATCTGAAATTTTGTTTTGGTTAAATTCATGTAAATTTAATGAAACCTTTAATATATTTTTTTTACTTTCTTCAATATAATCGAACAATCGAGCTTTAGTTTCAATTGCATCACTGAAATTTATAATTTTTTTAGTATATAAATCTTTATTAAGTAGATTTACCCTATCATAAAATTCATTTTTAAAATACCAATTGTCGGTTATTTCATTTGTTTTATCTTTATTTGAATTTGATTTTTTTAAGATTCTTACTTCATTAATTAGTTTCAAAAAATTATATAAATTAGGGGAATATGTATGAAATATGTTAATATTAAATTTATTATTTTTTTCATTAAAAATGCTAAAAAAATATTGTGACATTTCTTTTCTTACAAAATTTGCAGTTCGTCTATTTTTTATATATCTTGTTGGTTTACCCCAACATTGAATATCAAAAAAATATTTTAATAATGTTTTTTTTTCTAATTCTTTTTTTTTTTTAATAATATGTTTTAAACCAGATTTCTTTTTTTTAAAATTATATGATCTATCACGAAAAATAAAAGGTATTCTTCCGAATATAAAAAAATAAGTAATATATAATAAAACATGATAAAACTTGGCATAACAAATATATATACTTTTATATATTCTTTTATGTGGTGGAAATATTTCTAATACGACATTTTTAACTGTATCTGAAAAAATAAGAGTGACTAATATTAAAAAAACTATGTATACTATAAAATTTCCAATAAAAAATGAAATTAAAAATAATTGTTTTTTATAGATATAAGCCTGAAAAATATAAAAATTCATGGATCTTTTTAATGAAGAACTAGGTATAATTAAAAAATTTAATAATTGAAGTAATAAATGAATTAAAAAAATGAATTTTTTTTTAGTTACCTTAGATTTTAATCTTTCACGATTATACCAAGACAATATTAGTAAAAATATAATAATTGCAGTTATAGTGTGGGGTTTACTCAATAAATTATATAAGGGTATATAAAAAATTGATGCACAAATAATAATCTGTCCTATAAAAAAACCTATTATTGCAGGTATTTGTGTATTTTTAATTTCAGCTCCAGTTATAATTAATAAAATAAAAAAGTATAAAGGTCCAGTTAATGAAAAAGTCATAACTCCATATAAAAGACCAAGTACTTTAACAAAAATTATATTCTTTCCAAAGAAAAAATTAAATAAACGAAACAACATTTTATGTTTTAAAAGATATTTTAAATATTTTATTTGTCTATACATTTTTGACATGTTTTTATAAATTTTGTTTTTCAT